CTCTTATAAATTTTTTCTTATTTTATCTTTATTACATTACATTACATAACATAACATAACATCTTTTTTTTTCTCTCTTTTTTTCTTTACTATCTTTATAGTAGGTTAGTTTTTCTCTTTTTTTTTACAGGTCTAAAAAGACTTGAACTCTCAAAAATAGCTTTGAAGGCTACTGTTTTACCATTAAACTATAGACCTTTATTTTTATTTTTATTTTTATATATATATATATTTATATATATTTATTATGAATAATATGATAATTTTAGTTAATTTTTACCACCCACCGCTGATTCCTCAACGATAACTGTATTTCAACTTCTCACTAGTCATTTTCTAACTGAGTATATGATACCTTATAATATTTCCAATTTTATAGATTAAATATTATATATATTATATTTTTAATATTTAGATAAACTTCAAGCGAATGATGAGTAATTAGTACGAAACAGAAAGGAAGTTCACCATAACTTAATGAATTATGATTACTAGCAATTCCTTTTTCATAATCTCGAATTTCAGAGATTAATCCACATTATATACACCTCTATAAGTATATTTGATATTCCATTTTCTTTTCTTTATTTATTTTTTTTATATCTTTTCTTTTTCTTTATCAATTTTGTATTGCGTCTTTAGCCCACTATATTAAAGTCATCAGGATTTGTTGTAGTTCCTTTTATTATGTATTTTTTTAATTAAATTCATTATTATCTATATTCTTTTTTATAGATTCGGATTTTCGTCTGTTTATGAAGTTAATCATAACCTTAAAGCACAGACTTTAAACAACGATGTAACATTTGTCATCATATATTTTTTTATATGAGATTCAAATAATGGTAAGATTTTCGGGGATTATCGAATTAAAAAACACAATCCACTGCCTACAACTGTAACCGTCTATTGTCTTGGATTTCAACTTTGAAGCTATACTCTCCTGGCGGAATACTTTTGCTTTCGCTTTTATTTTTCAATAAGTATTCATCGTTTACTGCATGAACTACTCGGGTATCTAATCCGTTTTGCTACTCATGCCTTCATCCCTCAATGTCAGTTAAATTTTTAATTTTATCTTCACGTTTATTTGTCTAATTATTTTCCACACATTTCATCTCTCAATATAATTTTTCATAATTATTCTATTTAACTCTAATATATTTTTTAATATATCATTCTACGGATCCTTTAAGCCATTAATGATTAACGTTCGCCTCCTTAGTTTAGCCGCAACTGCTGGCACTAATTTTGGTTAAGACTTCTATATATATTCTCATCTTTTTTCTTCTATATATATATTGATTTTATATTCTTCATTATTATTTTCTTTTTACTTTTTTTTTATAATCTTCATCTTTCTAAGTAACTAGATCAATCTTTCGATCATTGTCTAATATTCCTTACTGCTGTATTATATGCAATTTATTTCTAAATTACATCTTTTATATTGACCTTATTCAAGATCAATGTGGTCATTATAACTTTCATTATTGACTATGGATCTATGGCTAGGTTAATCTCTCTATTTTATCCTACTACCTATTCCACATATTAACTGGACTATCATCAAATCTCTTCTTTATTTATGCCCCCCCAAAGGAAGACACCTTTCATATATATTTCATATATCACAATAGTTCACATTTTAATATTTTACTCACCTTTACACAACTTTATTAACATATTTTATACATTAATTGAGTCTTATTCGCATGTATTATGTCCTTAGATAACGCTTAATCTGAGCCGACATCATACTCTTTTCTTTATTAAATTCTTTTTCTTTTTTTATTATTATATACTTTTTTTTTAACATATATAATATATATTTATATTTATTATAGGAACTAATGGAGTTGAACCATTAACTTAAGAGTGTAAATCTGATGTTATACCATTTAACTAAATTCCTTTTCTTTTAGCTCCTTTAACGAGTCGAACGTTAATTATATTATTAGAAGTAATATGTTTTAACCAATTAAACTAAAAGAGCCCAGCCCAGCCTATCAATTATACAACCTAACCTCCTTTTATACTATATTATACTATAATATATTATACTTTCAGATAGGCTAGAATCGAACTAACTAATTCCTCTACCCAAAAAAGGCACCTAACCATTCGGTCTCTATCTGTTTCTTATATACATATATACTTATTAACTTCCATTTCGTTTCTTATCTACATTCTCTCTATTTTTCCCTTCCTTCTCTTTTATTTATTTTTATGATTTTCCATTATTATATATATCTATATTATTATATATTTCTTATTCTCTTTCTTATTTAAATATTTATTTTATTTCTTTACCCTTTTATTTTTATTTTTATTAATTATTAGGTATTTTATATATATATATATATATATATATATATATTTATTTATATTTATATATGATTATATTTATTTATATTTATATATGGTTATATTTATATTATATAAAATATAAGATATATTGATTAATTAATTGATTGATTTATAATATATTTACTTTTAATGTTATACCTAGTTTACCATTATTAGTTGATTTATCCATATAATTTATGATATTACTATTTTTTATATAATTTAATCTTAATCTATCTTTAGAGTAACCATTATTATTTGAAGTTTCATCAAAGATATTATAGATATATAAATTATTATTTTTAAATGAACCTTTAGTCATTAAGATTCTATTAGATCTATTTTTACCTTTTCTAGCACCTACTTTACCTTTTAATAATAAAGATCAACCTACTATATTTTTATATAATATTTCATTATTTAAAGTTAAATTATTATCCATATCTAAATGATTATAATAATCTTTTATATCATTATTAATATAAGAGATATTATTATTTGATTTATTTAATTCATTTAATAATAATAATTCTTTTTTTATATTATTTTCTACATTTAATATATTATTATTTAAAGACATATTTTTTAATAAATTATTTGCTATTTTATTTTTTAATACACCTTTATCATTTAATAGTGGTATTCTATTTTTTAATCTAAATCTAAATATACGTGATAATGTTCTTTGTCTTTTTGATATTCCTTTTCTTATTAATTTTAATAATATTTCTGGATTATTAAATTCATATTTTAAATTTATACCTTTTATTTCTACTTCTTTTAATCCAAAGTATTTACTTATTATCATTTTTATATTATTTGATGTACCTTTATTTATTATTTTACCTAATAATATATCTACATAACTTACTATATATCCATTTACATTTAATTTAGAATTATTTATTTTTAATATGTTTCTATTACTTTTTCTTTCTGCACCTGGTGTGGGAGCGGAGACTTTATTTAATAATATCTCATTTTTTAATAAATAATTATTTATTAAATCTTTTCTTTCTAATAATAGTTCATTTTTTGAATGTATATTACTTATTCCACATATTAATTTATTTGTATCTAATACTTTATTGTATATATTTAATATATTTGTATCATTATTTCTTTTTAATATTCTTAATAATTGACTTTCTCTTTTCATTTCTTTTAATTCATTACTTTTTATTTCATTTTCTATTAATTTTGATACATTTCATAATGTTTTATTTATCATTACTTCTTTTGGTAAGTTTCCTACTTCTTCTATATTTTTTTTTAATAATTCTTTTAATAATAACATTCATTTTTTATTTTCTTTCTCATTTATACTTAAATTATTTATTATATTTTTTACATTAGTATTTATATATTTTACATTATTTCTATTTGACATTATATTATTTATTATATTTGATACTATCTCTTTTTCTTGTAATATATATGATCCTTTTTTATAATCTTTATTTAATAATACTAATTCTTTATAATCTTTTATTTTATTTATAAACATATTTATTCTACTTATATTTTTATATGATTTATTATTTGGTAAAAAATAATAAAATAATACTTCTACTTTATTTAATTTCTCTTTTATTACTGGTTTACTTATTATTATACTTCCACCACTTTTTGATACTCTTTCTCCATCTTTTTTTAAATCTACTCCATTTATTATATTTTCTAATAATCTTATTATTAATTTACTTATTATACTTTTTAATATCATTCCATTCTTATTATAATTATAACTTATTAATTTATAATCATTTATATGATTTAATTTCTCTAATTTATTTATTCTTAATAATAATCTTTTTCTTAATATTATCTCTTTATTTATTCTTTTTGATATACTTCTATTTATTAATTCTAATCAGTTCTTTATCTCCATTTTTAATAATCCTTTTGATAATCCTTCCCTTATATTTCTTTTTAATATATATTTCATTACTTTATTTATCATTTCTTTTTTCTTTTTTTTTATACTTTCTCTTATACCCATTGATATAATTCTTATTTTTTACAGATTGTTCTTTATTAATAGAAAGACTCGAACTTAACATTTATTGCATATGAGGCAATCGTTTTAACCAATTAAACTATATTAATTTCTTTACTAAACATCCCTTTTCTGCTCCCCCATCTGGGGACTGACTAACTGACTGACTAACTTTTTGGGTAAATACTGAGACTTGAACTCAGATCACATACGCCACAAGTATTCATTCTAACCTATTAAATTATATTTACCATTCTCTTCTCTTTTTTATAAAGCTACTTCCCTTAGTTAGGAAAAACCGGACTTGAACCGAATATAAATTGATTAAAAGTCAAACGTTTTACCATTTAAACTACTTTCCCTTCTCTTTTTCACTTCATTGAATCGAATAGATTCGAACTATTATTAGCTTGCCCCAAATGCAAGTGACTTACCTATTAGTCTACGACTCATTCTCTCTTTTTTTGTCATTGATAAGACTTGAACTTATACGCTTTTAAAAGCAATACATTTTAAGTGTATTGTGACTACCAATTCCACCACAATGACTTCCTATAAATAAATTTATAAATAAATTAATATTTAGTTCCCCTATGCTTAGATGAGAATCGAACTCACTTTAGTTAATTTGCAATTAACTTGTTGACCTTCAACACTAAACATTAACTCTTTATATTATATATATATATATTATTATATAAAATTATTATAAATACTCTATTTTTATAAAGTTATTTTCCCCTATATATTAATTAATTAATAAATAAAGAACCACCTTTATATACTACATTATACTATACATTAATATTCTATATATATATATATATATATATTTATTTATATTTATATTTATATTTATATTATCTTTAATTTTTTATTATATTACTATTGAATATATTAAAGCATTTGAAGATAAGTATAATATATTACTTATAAAGTTAGGTACTATACCTAATACTAATGTAGGTAAAGCTAAGAAGAATAATATAAAGTGTTCTCTATATAATAAATCATAAGTTACAGATAAGTATTTAGAGAATGTACCTGAAGTTAATTTATTAGTTAATTTCATTTGGTAACATGCTGATAATAATACTGATGATGCTGCTAAAACTCCTATTACTGGATAATTAGTTATTGCTCCTGTTATACATAAGAATTCTCCTATAAAGTTATAACTTAATGGTGTACCTGTATTACTAAAACTAAAGAATACTAAGTATACTGCAAATAATGGCATAAATTGAGTTAATCCTTGATAATAGAATAATACCCTATTATGATATCTATCATATAATACTCCTCCCATTAATATAAATAAAGCTGGTGATACAAATCCATGAGCTAAACATAATACTAATGATCCTATTATTCCTAATAAATTATTTGCAAATATTCCTAATATACATACTCCTAAATGACTTATTGAACTATAAGCTATTATTACTTTTAAATCTGTTTGACTTAATGTTACTAAACTACTATATATTATTGTTATTATTCCTATTACATATAATATTGGTGCATATAATAATGATATTTCTGATATATTTGATAATAATATTCTTATTATTCCATATATTGCTAATTTTAATATTATTCCTGCTAATAATATTGATCCCCCTAATGGTGATTCTGAGTGTACTGTTGGTAATCATGTATGTACTGGTACTAATGGTGTTTTTACTCCTAATCCTATCATTAATCCTATTAATAATACACTTTGTAATTCTATTGATATTATTTTACTATTTATTGTTACATAATCTACATTATTGTATACTACATATATTAATACTATTGATAATAACATAAATAATGAACTACATAATGTATATATTAATACATAATAAGCTGCTTTATTTTTTTTTGATCCTCCATATATTCCTATAATTAAATATAATGGTATTAATGTACTTTCAAATAATACATAGAAACTTATTAAATCTAAACATACAAAATTTAATCCCATTAATATTACTAATAACATTAATAATATCATATATGTTCCACGTTTTTCTGTTATATTTTCTCAATTTGATATTATACTTATTACTCCTAAATATATTGTTAATATTAAGAATATTAATCCTATTCCATCATATCCAAAATCTATATTTAATACATTTACTACTCTTAAATATCCATAATCATTTATATTTATACTATTTAATTCATTTATTACTATATATAAACTTGCTATACATAATATTAATATACTTTTACTTATCATATTTTTATTTCCTTTTATTGATAATATTCTATTCTTTGTTAATCCTATTATCCCTGATAATCCTACAAAATTTATTCACATTAAATTTAACATTCCTTTTTCTTTCTCTATTTATCATATATCTTCTTTTATATATATCATAAACTAAACTAAACTAACTTTTCTTTCCCCCTTTCTCTTTCTCTCTTCTTTTATATCCTATCGGAGTTGAACCAATATATTTAAATCCGTAGTTTAATATTTTACCATTAAATTAAGGATACCTACCTTATCGGAAATTGTAGGAATCGAACCCACACAGAATCTCTTCAATTATATAGCAAATAACACATCTTACCAATGATTAAATTTCCTTCTCGATTCTGACCTGACTCGAACAGGCAACCCTCATTGTGACAAAATGATACTTAAACCAATTAAGCTACAGAACCTTATACCTATATCCTTAGTGGAGTTATCAGGAATCGAACCCAAATATATTGCTTGCAAAGCAATCGTTCTACCAATTAAACTATAACCCCCTATATTATATATTATATTATTATATAATTATTATTTATATTTATATTTATATTTATATATAATTTTTTATATAAATATATTTTTATTTTTTTTATTAATAATCAATTAATCAATTATACTATATTTAACTATATTTAACTATATATTTATTATATATATTTATATACATACTACTACTAATTACTAACTAACTAACTAACTAATTACTAACTAACTAACTACTAACTAATTAACTAATTCATTTATATATATATATATATATATATTTATATACATATATTATATTATATTATATATATATATTATATATTTATTAAACTATTAATGATAATCCATTTCCTGCAAATAATAAACAAGGAATAAATATACATAAAGCGAATAATAAAGGTAATAATACATATCAACAGAATAAGATTAATAAATCGAATCTTAATCTAGGGAATGAAGCTCTTACTCATATATAAGTAAATAAGAAGAAATTAGTTTTCATTATAAATAATGCACTAAATATTAATCCTTCTATAAATCAGTATAAATTATTTTGAGGTAATACATCCATAAATAATATACTATTGATATCTAAAGGTCATGATAAATAACCTCCAAAGAAGAATGTTACTGTTAATACTGACATTAATACCATTGATGTATATTCACTTAAGAAGAATATAACAAATGGTGATGCTGATAATTCTGTCATATGTCCTGATACTAACTCTGATTCTGCTTCTATATTATCAAATGGTGGTCTAGCTGTTTCTGCTAATGCTGCTATAAAGTATATTATACATAATGGTAATAATGGTACTATATTATTTATATATACTTGGTTTTCTATTACTAATTCTATATTTAATGAGTTTACTAATAATACTATTATAAATACTATTGTTGTTAATATTAATTCATAACTTATTAATTGAGCTGTTGTACGAACTGATGCTAATATTGTATATTTACTATTTGACATTCATCCTACTATTACTGTACCTAATACTCCTAATGATCCTGATCCTAATAAGAATATTAATGAATATTCTCCTTCTATTATTCCTAATCCTGTATTTAATGGTACTACTCCAAAACTTATTAATACTGCATATAATGTTATTAATGGTCCTCCTATCATATATATATATTCCCCATTATGTACTAATACTATCTCTTTTACTAATAATTTTAATGCATCAGCTATTGCCATTAATACCCCATAGTATCCTACCGCATTTGGTCCTAATCTTCTTTGCATATAAGCCATCGTTTTTCTTTCAGCTACTGTTAAATAGGCTACTCCTAATAATAATCCTACTATAAATATTATCGCCATTAATAAATATTCTATTGATTCTAAGATCTCTATTATTGTATATATCATCTTCTTTTTTCCTTTTTCTTTTTTAATTTCTTTTTCTTATTATTATTTATGAATAAATTATATTATATTCATATCTTTTTTAATAATAAATACTTCTTTTATCCCTTATAATATTCTCTTTTTCATTTAATATTATTTTTTCTTTACTTCATTTTTTTTTATTATATATTTATATTATATTTATATTAAATATTTTATTATTTTTCATTTTTTTCTGATTTTATTACTACTATTATTCCTATTATTCCTAATAATAATATTAAAGCTATTAATATTAAGATAAATGAATATTCTGTAAATATTAAACTACCTATTGTTGTTAAATCTGAATTATTATGTATATTTAATAAATTAAAGTTTTCATATATATTTACACTATTTATATCACAATCATTTGAATCATTATAATCTAAATCATCTAAAAATAATATTAATAATATTACAAATAAACTACTATATTGAGGTTCATATTCTTCTTTTTTATTTAATACTGATAGTATAAATACAAATAATACTACTACCGCTCCTACATATATTAATGTATATAATATACCAAATAATTGTGAACTATTAAATCATAATTCTGTTATTACTGGTATTATTGTCCCTACTAATATCCCTAATGATTCAAATGATGTTGTACTTATTAGGATATAATACCCTATTAATGTTACATCTAATATATTAAAATCTATAAACATTTTCTCTTCTCTTTTTTTCTTTTTTAATTATATTTTATAAATAATATTTTATTTCTTATTATCTATATTAATTATCTCGATTTATATATATATTAATTATATATATATAATTTTTTTATATAAATATATATATATATATTTATACTTTCTTTTTGAATATATATGTGAACTTTTTTTTCTAGTTTAGTTTGGGTAATTTCATCTTAACTTACCTTCTCTATTCTTTTTTTGAGAAGAGTGTGAATTGAACACACGAGGATAAATATCACTGAGTTTACAGTTCAGCTTCAACTACCAACATTGAAGATCTTCCCCATATATATTCTTCGGATTAAGTAGGACTTGAACCCACACTACTATAAAGTAATAATATTTCAAATATTACGCAATAACCAAATTCTGCCATCAATCCTATAGTCTAAATCAGGACTTGAACCTAAATCAAATATATTAACAGTATACCGCTTTACCAATTAAGCTATTCAGACAATCTTTATATTATATTATATTATGATTAATTGGACTTGAACCAATAATTATTTAGGCCTAAACTAAACACGTCTACCTATTTCGTCATAATCATCTCTTTTTTTATTATATTATTATATAAATATATCTATAATTATATATTTCTTTTTTTATCTATCTATCTATATATATATATATATATATTTATTTATTTTTTTATTCAAAAGTAAGTAATACATAAGATTATTTTTTTAAATATTTATTTAAGACTAATAATACTTCATTTAAGTTCAATAATTCATTATTAGTTATTGAATCTTTTATTTTTATATAAAGTTTTTTACATTCAGGTATATCCTTTAAGTATTTACAGATTACTACACCTAATATGAAATTTACTAAATTTAGTTCCATTTTAGTATACATATTTGTACTTAATAACATTGGTATTATTTTATAATATAATATATCTTCATTATCTATTAATAAACTACTTCATACATTTTTTTTTGATTTTTTTAATGATACTTTTTGATCTCCTAAATCTATATCTTTTACTATATATAAAGGATCTTTATAATTTTTTATAAATTCTAGGATACCATCTAGTATTAAATCATTATCAGTACTTTTTAATTCAAAAGAGTTCATATATTTATTCGCATTTTGTTTTTGTAATTTTAATAATCCTTTTGCTTCTATAAATCCTAATAAATAATTTATTGTTAAATTCTTATTTATATAATTTAATCCTTTCTCTCTTGTTTCCCTATCTTCTAATATTATATTTTCTGATCATATTTCCATTCCTTTATTTACTCAGGCTTCACCATGTAATTCTTCTTTAGTTATATCTAAATAATTCAATAACTCTTTAAACTTAATATAATCCTTAGATTTCTTTTCTGATATAAATCCATTATTTCCATCTATTATTCCCATTATCTTATTCAATTCTTCCTTTGAACGGATATCTATTACAGCTATAGATCTATCTATTCTATTATGAACTTTCTTATTCTCTAAGAATATTTCTTTTATTATTAAGTTTAAATATCTCTCATTTTTATTTGATAACTCTATTGTTATATGTGGTACTATTCTATAGTATCCTTTTTTATGACCTACTCTTTTCCCTGTCTTTATATATCCATCTCCATCTATAAATCCTACTAAATGACTATTAAATTCATTATCCTTTAGGTCCTTTGTATTATAGTCAAAACTATTTAAATTATTTTCTCTACAGTATTCATACTTAATTAATTTAGCTAATAATTCTTCTTTTATTAATGAAGTCATTTCCATTGAATCTACAAAACTCTCTACATTCATTAATAAAACTTTGTTAAAATTTTTATTTTCACACATCTTATATTTCTCTTTATTACTCTCGCTCCTATTAATTATACCTATGTTATATAATTTTCCATTTCTACTTATCTTATCTTTATTATTATATACTTTTTTTTTTATTTATATACTAATTTTTATTTTGTATCTACTCAACTGTTGCTAATTAGTTTTTATTAAAAAATATTAAGATACTTTATATATATACATCTAGCTTTTAAATAGTGGAGGGGGGGACCCTATTTTCTAAACTAACTTTTATTAAATTACTATTTACATCTAATAAATTATCTTTATGTACATCTCTATGATATCTATAAACTTCATCTATATATAATTTAGTTTTCAATCCTAATTCACTTCTTTTATTATTAACATCTTTGTCTAACAAATTATTCACAATTCCTAAATCATCACAACCTAACAACGGTATACAAGCTTTTAAACTAGATATTTCTATCTCTAATATATTAAGATCATTATCAGCATCTATTTCTAGACTATAATTCTCTAATATTTCATTTAAATGTCTTTCAACAATATCTCTAAAATACTTTTCATCTAAAAAATCCTTAACCTCTAATATCTCAACATTACTTTTTATGTTACCATATATGTTATATCTAAATAAGAAATGATACACTTTCTCATCTAATTTTAAACTTAACATATCTTCTATTAATCCTTTATAGTCATTACTAACAATATCAAATTCTAATTTAATATCCAAGCTATTTCTATTTTTTTCTCATTCTCTATTATCATAGAGATATTTTTTATTAGTTAATTTATAACTATTATTTTGATTATTAGGAAACTCTTGATTCTCTCTCACTTCCTGGTAGATTACGTCTACTCTTATCTCTATCTCACTTTTATTTACATTTTTAATTATAATTTCATTTATTTTATTATTCATTTTCATTTTATTTTTCTTTTTTATATCCCGGTGTCTGGGTCCTCTTATTTTTTAATCTACGATCTCAGGGTTCTATAGGTGGAACTATTCTGAAACTTTCATTCACACAACACAGATTTCTAAAAATATACCTTTAATATCTTCAAGTATAGATGATGCTTTTATACGTAAAGCTTTATTTGGTGGGTATGATCTTTAATTCAATGGTATCTCCTTATAAAAAATATATAGATTTATTTTATAGTAGAAAATCAAGTGCTAAGGGTATTTATAGAACATTATATATATATTCCATTATTTATATATATATATATATATATTTATTTATTATAAATATTTATTTAATATTAATAATATCTCATTTAAATCTAATAATTTTTCAGTATTGGTATTGATTGATTCTTTTATTTTTAAATATAATTCTCTACATTCAGGTATATTTTTTAAATCTTTACAGATTACTACACCTAATATGAAATATACTAAATTTATTTGCATTTTAGTATACATATTTGTACTTAATAACATTGGTATTATTTTATAATATAAGTATTCATTATTTGTTATACTTATACGACTTAATTGATTTTTTCTTGATTTACCTTTATCATATACTATCCCTTTTGATTCTAATTCTATATTCTCTTTTACTAATGATTTATCATTTAAATTATTTATATAATTTAATATCCCATGTAGTATTAAATCATTCTCTGTATTTTGAGTTATTTCAAAAGATATTCATATATTATTCTTTGTATTATTATGATGTAACACTAATGATCCTTCTGCTTCTATAAATCCCATTATTTTATTTATATTTATATTCTTATTTATATAATCTAACTCTTTTTCTTTTGTCTCTCTATTCTCTAATTCTAATTCTTTTGATCATATCTCCATTCCTTTATTTAATCATATTTCATCATGTGATATCCCATATTGAGTAGTATTTACATAATTCACTAATTCTTTAAAATTTTCATAAGTTCTTGATCTTTTTTGAGATAAAAATCCATTATTTTCATCTATTATATCCATTATTAATTTTACATCCTCTTTTGAACTCATACTTAATGTTAATGTATTTTCACCACCATTAGCATATGTTTTTTTTTTTGAAAATGGAAATACTTCACGGATTATTAGATTTAAATACATATAGTCTTTTGCTATAATTTTTATAATTATATTAGGGACTATACGGTATATTCCTTTTCTAGGACCTAATCTTTTTCCTGTCTTCATACAACCATCCCCATCTATAAATCCTACTAAATGACTATTAAAGTCTTTTTTATTTATATCTTCTAAGATATAATCATAACTGTTTAATTTATTTTCTCTACAGTATTCATATCTCATTAACACTAAAGTTAATCTATCTTTTATTAAAGGAGTCATATTTAATTTACTTACGAATGTATTTATTTCTTTTATTAATTTTATATTATTTGTCATTTCTTTTTTCTTTTTTTTTTGATACTTTCTCTTATACCCATTGATATAATTCTACTTTTTTACAGATTGTTCTATTATTAATAGTAAGACTCGAACTTACTTTTATTATCTTATTAGATTATCGTTTTAACCAATTAAACTATACTAACTTCTTTACTTATCTATATTCAATCTATATTCTTTATATTATCTATTTTATTCTTTTATTAATAGTAAGATTCGAACTTACTTTTATTATATTCTTATATAATAGTTTTACCAATTAAACTATATTAACTCCTTTACTTCTTTTTATTAAAATATTCTTATTATATATTTTTATATCTCTATATAATATATATTAAAATTTTCTTATTATATATATTTTTTTATATCTCTTTATATTTATTTTATATAAATATATATATATTTATATATATTTATTTATTTATTAAACCTTAGATTTAATTAAACTCCGTATAATAATAAGAATGATATCATTAAACAGAATAATCCTGTAGCTTCTGACAAGGCAAATCCTAATATGGCAAATGGGAATAATGTGTTTCTTAATCCTGGGTTTCTTGATGTTCCGTTTATTAATGCGGCGAATACTATTGCTATTCCTATTCCGGCTCCTGTTAATCCTATTGTTGCTATTCCAGCTCCTATATATTTTCCTGCTAATACTAATTGCATTATACAAATTTTTATTTTACTAATTAATACTTTTTAATTAATTTTTTCGTCATTTTTTTACCCTTTTTAATGTTTCCAAAAAGATTTGAACTTTTATCAATAAAGCTTCAATTTATTGCTTTAACCAGGTTAAGCTATAGAAACATACTTAAGTCCAAGATGACTTGAACATCTAAATCTTCCTTATCAAGGAAACATTTTAACCTATTAAATTATGGACTTATATATATATATATTTATATTTTTATTTATATATATACTATAATTTTACTATTATATTTCTTATTATACTTATTTTTAATATATAAGGTAATATTATTGATGATACTAATAATAATATTATAAATAATCCTATATATCCATAAAATAATGTATTTAAGAAGAAAAATGGTACTAATTGTGGCATTTTTTCTTTTATTTCTTGTTTTTGTTATTTATTCTATTTTATTTAATACTATTTATATAAATATTTTTTCTTTATCTATATTATTATATAATTTCATTATACTTTACTTTACTTTATATATATATATATATATATATATATATATATATATTTTTTATATATTTAATTATTTTTAATTAACAATTATTTATTTATAATTATATTTAAATAAATACAAATACTATTACAGCTATTATTATGTATAAGTAAGTATAAGTATTAAAGAATATAAATACAAATATACTAAAGAATATTAATTCTAATATTAAACCTAAGTTAAAGAAAACTAATTTATTTATTGCATTAGATATTCTTAAATTTAAAGCTGATAATCCATAAGGACCTAAGAAGATTAAAACTCCTTTATCTACATAAGTATTTAATAAATATGAGATATATAATCATGATCTGAAACCATAATTATTTAATATTTGATCATAATATAATTTTTGATTAAAGAAATTATATATATTCATTATAAATGTATTATTATAAATAAATAATTTATCATAAAATAATTCATACATTACTAATAATATTGTTGAAAATACTATTGATGTTATTAAAGGTAATAATTTTATTAATGAACTTAAACTAAATTCTGTATCTACTATTATTAAATTATTTGGATGTATAAATATACTGTTATATATTGTTGCACCTAATCCTAAATATAAATCTTTCGCTAAATATCCTACAAATATACTAAATAATGCTAATATTATCATTGGTATATACATAAATATTGGATTCTCATTTAAATGCATATATACATATCTTGGATTATTTGGTGTATTTAAGAATACATAATATACTAACCTTACTGAATATACTGATGTTAATGTCGCTGATGCTATCGCAAATCAATATATTATATATCCTGTAAATGTATATGATCCATATAATGATTCTATTATTATATCTTTTGAATAATATCCTGTTAATCCTGGTAATGCCATTAATGATAATGATGCTATAAATATACATATATATGATAATGGTAAGAATTTATGGAATCCCCCATATGTACGTATATCTTGATATTCATTCATTACTGCATGTATTATCGCTCCCGCTGACATAAATAATAAAGCTTTAAAGAAACTATGACATATTAAATGGTATATTGCTAAATTATATGCTGATATTCCTACTCCTAACATCATTATCCCTACTTGCTTATATTTCTTAATCTTCGACTTTTAAAATATATTTGGACCATTTCTTTATTTTATATTTATATATATATATATCTCTTATATCTAAACTAAATTAAACTAAACTAAACTAAACTAAACTTTTTATATTTTTTATAAACTTATTATGTACTGATTAAATTTTCAGCTATTAATTAATTACTTATTTTTTATAATTATCTCACTTATCTTTAAATTCTATTCATTCTTTTAATATTAATGGATTATTTAAATCTAAATTACTTAATTTTTTATGTGCTTCATTTATTAATCTTAACCTATATTTTTTTGCTGATCTTAATGGATATTTATTAAAATAATTCTCTACTAGATTATTTACTTCTAATTTCCTATATATTTCATATTTAAATGCTTCTTTTTTTGATGGATATATTTTACCTCCATATACTTTTTGTAATATCTCTAGTAAATATATATTTTTTTGAGATACTGTTATCTCTACCCTTTTTATTTTTGGGTTTATATATATTGAACCATCACTATCTATTAAACCACTAAATCATCCATTTTCTTTTGTTAATTCTTTTGGCATTTTTAATTCTAACCCATAATGATTACATACTTTTGATAATTGTAACATCCTTGTTGGGTTTCTTATTAATCCATTTATTCTTAATAATAAATTCATTAAACCTTTTCTATTTGATAATTGGTATCTATAAGCTTTCCCATTACTTACTTTGTATATGGATCCTCCTAATTTGGATTTTATATCTTCTAATAACATTTTATCTCTTTCCTCCATTGTTATTATTAATTTTACTCTCCCTACTTTTGATACATTTAAATTCCCATCTCCATCTATTACTCCTGATAATCATTCATTATAATTCTTATCATTTTCTATATTTAAAGATTCTTTTAATTCATTTATATTATTCTTATTACTATTTAATAATATATTACTATCTTTATTTATATTTAATATACTACTATTTTTATTACTATTTAATAATATATTACTATCTTTATTAGTATTTAATAATATATTACTATTTATAGTTGTATTTATATTTAATGTATTAATACTACCATATCTATTTTTATCTTTATTAGTTTCTTTTTTATTTATAATTAATATATTATATATATTATAAAACATCAAACGTATGGCCTCTGAGATTCCTACTAACTTACTTATGTATATATATTTTCATTCTTTTAACTTCAATTTGAAAAACCTTATTGATAAGGATGATGATTTAAATATATTTACATTGTTATAATATTTATAACGAGTTTTGGTTATCTGCGAATTCTCATTTTTATATATTATGATATCAACGCATATAGTTTGATTTCAAATATTTATCAAATCTTTTAATTTTTTTATTTTATTTGATATATATTTTCGAGCCAATTGACTCATAGTTGATAATGCTATTATTTTTTTTATATCATTTGATACAACTGCTATTAATCCAGATACTAATGTTGTTATTCCTCCTAATACTAATATTAATATTAAAGCTATTGGACTATATTCTACTATATATGAACATCTTACTAATAAGTATACCCCTGCTATAACTAAACAAGCTGCATGTAATAATGATGATACTGGTGTTGGACCTTCCATACTATTTAATAATCATGTATGTAATCCAAATTGTACACTTTTTGATGCACAACCTATTAACATACATATTAATATTATTGTTAACATATCTGTTGATAAGTATCCATTTAAACTAAATAATGTATCAAAATTTAAACTTCCTACTAAGTATACTGTTAAACCTAAACCTATTACAAAGAATGTATCACCAAATCTATTTAATAATAATGAGTTTAATCCTGATTTTCCTGCTGCTATACGAGTAAATCAAAATGATATTAATAAATATGATGCTACCCCTATTAATTCTCATCCTAAAAATAATATTAATAAGTTATCTCCTGTTACTAATACTATCATTCCAAATGTGAAAAATGATAAGTAACTAAAGAATCTTTGTTGATGTGGATCATGTGACATATATACTACTGCATATAAATGTACTAAACTTGATATTGTTACTACTGGTATTAATACTGATATTGATACTTTATCTATTAAAAATCCTCAATCTATGTTTAAATAATCTACACTTATTCAACTCATTATTATATTTCTATATTCATTATCTAATACCATTACATCATAATATAATATATATGTTCCTAATAATGACATTATTACTGATGTACATACTATTATACGACTTCATAATATCCCTATATATCTTCCTAAAAATCCACTTATTAATGAACCTATTAATGTTGAAAATACTATTACGTTTACCATTTTTTTATAAACTTCTTAATATCTCATCTGATCCCCTTATTTTATTAAAACTTACTAATATTGATAATCCTATAGCTGATTCTATTCCTGCTATTATTATTTGTATTAAACTATACAATAACCCTATCATATCATTATTTATATTACTTATTCATATACTATTTACTGTACATCCCATTATCAATATCTCTATCATTATATAGATATCTATTATATTTAATCCTATTGAACCTAATACTAATAATATTAATTCCATATTCTCTTCTCTCTTTTATTATAAATCTTCTGAACTCTTTCTTCCTTTTTATAATCTTTTATATATATTTTTAGATATACCCCCCCCGCACACACGCAGGGGGGTGAATTAATTAATGAATACCTATCTTTTTATATATAAATCTCCTTCTTTCTTTCTTTTCTTTATTCTTATAATCTTTACCGGAATCGAACCGATATTATTGATATGAAGAATCAATGTCATATCCATTAGACCAAAAGATCATATTTTTTATATATTTTTATATATATTATTATATATATTTTTTTTATTATTTTATTTATAATATTATATATATTGTATATATATATATATATATATATATTATTTTTTTAATTATTTATATTATTATTAAAGATCTATATCATATTATATAAATATAATTATATGTATACTTTTATAGTAAATATAAAAATAGCATAGCATAACTAAATAGATTAATTAATTTATTGTTCATCTATTCATGATAAGAATTCTCCTAATGATACTGCTTCTATTTTTATAGGCATAGCTGAGTGCATTACTCCACATAATTCTGAACATTGTCCATAATAAACTCCTTCTCTTTGTATTAAAGCTGATGTTTGGTTTAAACGACCAGGTGAAGCATCTACTTTAACTCCTAATGATGGTATACAGAAATCATGTATTACATCTGCTGATGTTACTATAAATCTTATATGAGTATCTACTGGACATACTACTGAAGCATCTACATCTAACATACGTAATTGTCCTTCTTCTAATAAATCTTCAGGTACTATATATGATTCAAATTCTATTGTTTCTCCTTTTTCATTTATGAAATCTGAGTACTCATATTTTCAATATCATTGTAATCCTATTGCTTTTATTGTCATTGCTGGTGCTATTACTTCATCACATATATATAATAATATGAAACTTGGGAATGCTATTATTAATAATATTACAGCTGGGAATGTTGTTCATACTATTTCTATAAATTGTCCGTGGTTCATATATTTATATGCTATTTTTGAATTGTTATATACTGTTATTACATTTAAAAATATGTATGATACTAATCCTAATATTATACATAAGTAAAAAAATATATTGTTATGTAATTCTATTATTCCTTCCATATTTGGTGTTGCTGAATCTTGGAAGAATACTCCTCATGGTGTTGGTACATCATTAAATATCTTATTTATAAACATTTTATTTTCTATTTTTTTTATCTCGCTCATATTAATTATTCTGCCCCCGCACCTGGTGCGGGACTTTTAAGTATAATCTTTCATTTCTATTATCTTATTTTTTATTTTGAATTACTAAGAATCGAACTTAGATTGTTTCATTATGAGTGAAATGCTTTAACCATTAAGCAATAATTCAATCTTTATCTCCCCCTTTTCTTTTTTGTGCACAATCACGATTTGAACATGAATCAATAGCTCATGAGGCTATTATGTTTACCAATTACACTATCATGCTTTTTACGAATTGAGGGATTTGAACCCTCATTTTCTGTGTGGAAAACAGATTGTCTAGCCAATTGACTTAAATTCGCTTCTACTTCTCTTTTATTTTATATTATTATATAATTTCATTATACTTTATATATATATATATATATATACATATATTTTTTAATTAACCTTAACCTACCTTTATATATATTATATTAAAAATATTATTATAATTATATAAGAAGATTAATATTAACATCCTCATCAATAGAATACTATATATAAGAATAATCAGATTATATCTAATACATGTAAGTATAATATAGTTGTTTCTAAGTTTAAATGATGTGTTGAAGTAAAGTGGTATAAATACATTCTAGCATAACATACTGATAACATCATTGCTAACATTACCATATGTATAAAATGTAAACCTGTTGCTGCATAGAATACTGAACCGTAAACACTATCAGCTATTGTGAATGTTGCAAAAGTATATTCACATATTTGACATAATACGAATAATACTATTAATATTGTTGTTATTAATAAACCTAATAATGTTCCATTTCTATCTTTTGATAATATTGCATGATGAGCTCATGTTACTGTTGCTCCACTTGCTAATAATATTATTGTATTTAATAATGGTAATTCTGTTGGTTTTATTGATGTTATTCCTACTGGAGGTCATGTTGCTCCTATTTCTATTGTTGGTCCCATTGCTGAATGGAAGTATGCTCAGAATAATGATACAAATATAAATACTTCTGATCCTACAAATAATAAGAATCCTAAGTTTAATCCTCTTCTTACTGCTATTGTATGATCTCCTAAGTATGTTCCTTCTACTACTATATCTCTAGTTCATAAAAATATTGTTGCTAATACTACTGATGCTGCTAATCCTAATCATAATAATGATCCTATATATCCATGCATTGTTAATGCAAATGTTAACATAAATGATAATAATGCAAATGATATCATTATTGGTCATGGTGAAGGTGCCACTAAATGAAATGGGAATAATTGTAAATTTGATCTTGATTTTATACTCATCTTTTTCTCTCTTTTCTTTTTTATCTATCTCTTATATCTCTCTACATATCTTTAATAGATTTCTTTCTCTCTTTACTCTTCTTTTTATGTCTATACTATTTCATTTTTAGTATATATTTATTACTTATATTCATTCCTCGTCCCCCCCCCGTGTGCGGGGGGGGGGCGATTTAATTTATAAATAAATTCATAATTTTTATTAATATTTTGTTATAATTAGGACTCGAACCTAAAGTCTTTTGATTACAAAACAAACGCAATACCAATTATGCCATTATAACATATTTTTTATTACATATTTTTTTATTCATTTATATGAATGAATGAATTTTTTCATAAATATAGTTACATATTTTATTACATATTTTTTATTAATTAATTTATTAATTAATTTTTATAAATAAGATATTTAATAAATAAATAGAATGTAAATTAAACTACTTATATTAATTAGTACCCAAATACTTTTACATATTTAGTTTTTATTATAACCTATTATTTCTAATATAATACTATAATACATGCTATTCTAACATAATATAAGATTTATATATGTATATATGGTATATACATATATAATTATATAGTTAAAAAAAAAGTTACTTTTATATTTTAAATGCTTTCAATATTTAAATATTATTAATTTAACTTAACTGCCTGCATATTAACTTTTGATTATTTCATAATTTGTGTATTACTACACTATAATATACAACAGTAAAATCATTGATTAACTATAACTAATCCTTTCGTACTAAGTTATATACCTTTTTTAACTAACCCCTAAAGAAGATAGAAACCATACTGTCTCACGACGTATTGAACCCAACTCACGTAGCCTTTTAATTGACGAACAGTCAAACCCTTATTAGCTTATACTACCAATAGGATAGGCTGAGTCGACCATTTTTTTGTTTTATAGATAGATTTATTCATATCTATTTCAATTATTTTCATAATTGTTCAGACTATGTCTTAAAAAAAATTTAATCATTTTTTTCTCGGGCACTCTTGGAAAGATTATTGTTATATTACTCACTTTCTAGTCGTTGAACGTTTATTTTCCTTTATACATATAGAAAATACTTCGCTGCAAGTTATCATAGTATATATATTAAATATACCTTAGAGTTCCTTGACAATTCACCCAATTTATACTCGACATCTACTCATTTATTTATTTATTTTATCGAGGTGGCAAACAACATTGACAATATCTACTCTCTCATGTTATTACACTGTTATCCCTAGCGTAACTTTTATCCGTTAATCGATCACTTGGACTATTAAAATGATCTGTTCATTATACCTTACTTACGTAGAATTTCCACTTGTTAGTGTTAAATTATTGCACAGTTATCCACTATTATATTAATTTTATTTCGATTTTTTGTTCGAATATTTGATGTCAGGTCAAATTTACTGTACATAGGTTTTTCTAAATTTATAATAAATTCTTATTATTTTTAACATTTTTAATGATTAATTCATTAATTCATTTTTTTAATTTATATTTTAATTGTATATGGACATATTCAGTTATTTTTTGTGAAATCAACGCCCCATTTAAACTATCAATTTAAAGCTGTCATTAATATATATCTATATCTATTATTTTACTAATAAATATGTTTTGATACTTTGATTAGGATAATTTCCACTAATCTTTTCTTAATTTAGTTATTATTTATATTTCAATATTTAAATATTGAAACTGAATAAAATAAAAGTATTTCATTTGCATATCTATATATTTCTTTATATACTAATAATTTATCAAATAATAACAACTTATTAAATCATAGTAAAGCTGCATAGGGTCTTCTCGTCTACCTTTAGGTACACTGCATCTTCACAGCGATTTCAATTTCACTAAGCTTATAGTAGATACAGTTGTTACATCGTTACTCCATTCATGCAGGACTATAATTAGTAGTCACACGGTGATCAAATTTATCATACATACATCTCCCCCTCCTATATATTTTATTCTTTCTTTACTTTCTACAGTTTAAAAAAAAAGTTTTACCTTTTTTTATATTACTAATAAATCCTGAATTTTTTCTTGGGTATGATGTTTGGTTAGATGGGATTTTGACTTGATACCTTCTCTCGAAGGCCGTTAGAGTATACCTTAATCATAATTTATTTATTTATTTATGACAACTACCGTCTACTCGTTGCTCTTTTACAAATATTTTACTATTTGATTTAGATACGCGATTACCTATTCTCTTTTCAGAAATCTTATATGCTGTTACCATACCTGAGTAATTACTTCAGCCACTTATAGCATTTCTACTATAGTTTGGTGATATAAGCTTTAAGGAGTCCCCGTAATTTGATAGTTTTTTCCCATTTATATTATATTATTAAAGACTTCCTACATCTTTAAACAGGAATTTCGCTACATTATGACTCTCAGTATAAAGCCGCCATTTACTTAATTTTTATAAATACATCTTTTAATATATTTCTTTATTATTAAACATTGGGCAGAATTCACACTTTATTCTAAAACTTATCGTTTTCGCAAAGTGCTGTGTTTTTGGTAAACAGTCGCATAACATGTTCTTTATTCACTCTTTTTGACTAGCGTCAGAGCTTTTATTTTGCCGAGTTCATTTACTATAATTAACTTATTCACTTTCATTTATAATTCGCATACCTGTGTCGGTCTTATTACGGTATCTTTTTTATAATATTTTTTCCTGTACCATACATAATCTTTTATTTTTTTATATGGGCTTATATTATTTTATTTATTACCTATTAATTTATTCTTTTCAGAATAAACCTTATGGACCGATTTTTTATTAAAACCTAATGCATAAAGTGAAGAGGATTTTACCTCTTATTCGTTACTCATGTCAGCATTCTCTATTTAATTCTATCTCTTTTTTTCTTTTTTCTATACATTTATATATTATAAATTAATAATATATATCTATATATTCTCTTTTTTATAATAATTATTTTTTTATTATATTCTATTCATTAAATGCTTTGTTACCATAATTTATAAATTCTTTTTTTTTATATATTATTCAATAATTCAGTTATAATTTTTAACTCCGATTATTATCTATCTATTAATCGACCAGAATGATTGCTCATCCTTTCCTTTAATAAACCCGTTGTTACACGTTGATCATAGAATAATTACTGTCAAACTAATCCCATTATTGTTTTACGATTAATAAATATTATTTATACTTAAATTATTATTTGGAACTTTCTTTATTGATCTGGGCTGTTTCCCTTTTGACTGCCAATCTTATCACTAACAGTCTGACGTTTAATTTTCATATTAATATTATTCTGAGATTAAATTATATTGATAATATTATTACAATACCCCAATTATTATTAATTGCTTTACCATATTAATACATTACTTATTAACGCTATACTAAAATATATTTCACAAAGAACCAGCTATCTGTAGATCAGATTTGTCTTTCACTACTTACCATATATCTTCAGATAATATTGCAACATTAACCTGTTCAGTCGTTTAATATAATCTATACATTACATATTTATTATATCTTAACCACTTGTATACGGTAAGATCATCTACTTTCGGGTCTATAATTAATAACTTCTTTTCATTTTCATTCTAAATCTTTCTTATTTTCGCTATTTATTATAACTTGCTAACCCATTATACAAAAGGTACATTATTAATTAATTCTTTTTTATTAACCTTTAATTGCTCTCAATTTCACTTATTAATATTATTCCCTTTCGGTACTTATTACACTTACTTACATTATTTAGTCTTTGGATTAGTTCTCCAATCTTCGTAGATTTCTTTTTCCTACTACTTATTTATACTTCTCTATTTTCTCTCACCAATATTCATAGAATCTATGTTTATTTCTTTTCCTCAAGGTACTTAGATGTTTCAGTTCCCTTGGTTCTTTTCTCTCAGTTTCCTTTAGGTCTCAATATATTTATCATATATTATTGTTTACCCTTATGTAAGTAGCTCTTATATTAATAAATTCATCTTTTTTATTTAATTCACACATATATTTTTCAATTTATTTATTTATATCTTATTTATATTATTATATACTTTTTTTTATTTTTTATATTTATTTATATAAATATATTTTTTATAAATATTTATTTTCTCATCTCTTATCATCTCATCTCTTATCTATCTTATCTTATCATATATTATTTTATATTATATAATATTATATTTTTAATACTATCATATTAGATTAGATTATTTATATATTTACTTATATATTTTAATGTATCATATATATATATATATATATATTTATTTATATTTATATATTTATATATTTTTATGTATATTATACATATATATCTAATGTAAGAATAAACTATCTTTTAAATATGATGATGTTAATATAGCAAATACATAAGCTTGGATACAAGCTATAGCGAATTCTAATATTACTATTGCGAATATTCCTGCTATTGGTAATAAACCTATTATGAATGTTAATTTACTTATTCCCATGAATGTTTTTACTAAATTACCTAATATACTCATTAATAAATGACCTGATAATGTATTAGCTGCTAATCTTAATCCTAATGATACTGCTCTTGCTGAATATGATAATAATTCTATTAATACTAGTAATGGTACTAAAGCTAATGGTGTTCCTACTGGTACAAATAAACTGAAGAATACTATATTATGTAAGTATAATCCTAATATTGTTAAACCTATTCATAAACTTAATGATATTGATATTATAAATACTATACTTGTTGCTATTGCAAAGTTATATGGTATCATACCTATTAAGTTTGCTACTAATATAAATACAAATAATGTATATATTAATGGTACGTATCTTCCATATATTGTTCCTCCTATTTGTCCTTTTACCATATTTACTATTGTATCTACTGTTGCTTCTATTGCTATTAATCAGTTTGATCCTACTATTAATTTTCTATCTAATCCTAATCCTAATACTATTAATATTGATAATACTACTAATCCTATATATAAACTAAATGTTGTTACATTTATTGCACTTAAATCTAATATCGGTGATGATAATGATACAAAAGTGTTTATTTTAAATTGTTCTAATGGTGAATTTATAAATATCATTGACATTTCTTTCTCTTTCTTTTTTTCTTATAAAAAATATACATATATCTCTCATAATCTTTATGATTTTCTCATCTCTCTCTCACCTTATTTTTTAAGGTACTTTTATCCACCGTCCCCCCGCACGGAGTGCGGGGGGGCGAATAAATAAATAAATTCTCTCTTTTATATTATTATATAAATTAATAAATTAATTAATTATTTCTTTATACTTTCTTTATATATATATATATATATATATATATTTTTTTATATATTTAATTAATGATTATTATTAATATATATATTTATATTAATAAATTTAATTAAACCTATGATTGTATTGCTACAGTGTTAAATGTATGGAACATAGGTGGGTAGTTTAATAAGAATTCTATTGATTCTGATTTAACTTCATTTGATTTAAATGTTTCATTACTTTCAAAGAAATCTGGATCTTTTAATAATGAGTTAGTACTTAAATCTTTATTAACTAAACCATTTACTAATTGATCATATATTACATATCCAAAGAATAATAATGATACTATTGATAATACTGCTCCAAATGAACATATTGCATTAAATCCTGCAAAAGCATCTGGATAATCTGGTATTCTTCTTGGCATACCATTCATTCCTAAGAAGTGCATTGGTAAGAATGTTACATTAGCTCCTATAAAGAATAATCAGAATTGTATTTTTGATAATACATTATTAAAGTATAAACCTGTTACCATTGGTGATCAATAGTAATATCCTGAGAATATTGCAAATAATGCTCCTAATGATAATACATAATGGAAATGCTTTTAAGTATATATATATATATACTATCTATATAAACATTATTTTAATTATTATTTATAATTTTATATTTATATATATACTTATGTGGACTATCTCTTCATCCTTAATTTAGAAACAAATGGTATATTATCATATTTCGGATTTAAATATTTTATTCAATCTAATAAAAACTCTGAATAAATTAAAAATTCCTCACTATTATAGTCATATTTATTATATCTACGTATTTCTATAAAACGTAATATTTTTGATATTCTATAAAATTTAAAATCTGAATATAACCTATTTTTCATAAAATATCTATATAAATAAATCATACCTGATACTGTTTGATAACTAAATATTATTGATTTATATTTTTTATTTAATCTTAATGATTCTTTTCTCATTAATTTTGTAGGCTTATTATTTTTTATAGTTTCATCTATATTTAATTTACTACTATATTCATTATATTTTAATTCTAAATTACATTCTATTCTATTTCCAGTATAATTAAATACTATACTTCCATCTGTATCTATTAATCCTGATAAATATGGATCATTTTCTTTTATTGTATAATCTGCTTCTTTATATTTTATTCCTAAACTTGTACAACCATCTTTTAAATATGGTACTTTTAATCTTATTAACCCATTTATATGAATTAATACTTCTTCCATTTCTTTTGTACTTGAAACTATTCATTTTGAATATTGATTATTTTTATTTCTATAAATCCTTCCTAAATGTAATTTATTTAATATCCTTGTTAATAATCTTATATCACGATTGTGTATTTTTATTTCTATTCTTGTTAATTTTTTTATACCATTTATAGTCTTTACTTGTATATTACCATCTCCATCTATTACTCCCGCAAATCAATGTAAAAAATTTTTATCTTCTCATCATTTATTTTTTTGTAATAATTTTGAATTTGATAATATACTTTCTTCTTCTGAATACACTTTATTTCTTTTTTCTAGTTTTTCATGTACTTCAGATTCTTTATTTAGACTATTTATATCTTCTTCTAAATTATATGATTGACGTATAGTCTCTGAGAATCCTAATTCTAAAGTTCTATTTTTTTTTAAAACTTTATTTTTGTTTTCTGCGGATAATATATTCATATTTTGTTTTAAAATACTACATTCATTATTATTTTTACTTTTATTATTGTAATTTAAAATTATTATATTTTTTAAATTCTCTCCATCTATTTTTTTTAAAAGATAACATCATCATATAAATAAAAGTAAATAAGAACTTAATAATATACTTCCCCGCATATAGTCAATTTCGATATAACTACTATCGATATTTTTAATAGAGTTATATAGGGCCATCTTTCGACCTATTACATAATATGTATCATGGAATGCTATATCTAAACTTGCGTTTGATAATAAAACTCCTGATAAACCTCCTACTGTGAAGATAAATATGAATGCTACTGCATATAACATTGGTGTAGTAAATCTTATTGATCCTCCATATAATGTAGCTAATCATGAGAATATTTTTATACCTGTTGGTACGGCTATTACCATTGTGAAATAGGAATTTACCCCTCTTATTTTTTATAAGCTTAGGTATAGACCCTTTCCCGAACCGTACGTGCACCTTTCAATGCATACGGCTCTCCACCAAATACATACATACATACATATATACATACATACATACATATTTGGCTGTATTTCTTCAGTATTTTAAATTAAAAGGTAATAAATATTTTACCTATAACGTATATATTATTTATATATACTTGTTAATTTTTATACCTAATATAAATACTCCGTTAACCTATATATTTCGTATATAGGTCAATCCCAAGTTCTCTTTATATATAAATATCTACTTACACAGGTTATACCCTATTACATATAAATTTTTAGTATATTCTCCTATTAATAATCAGCTACTATTATTAATTACTATTAATAATTTATACAATATAACCATATAAGTCTTAACTTAGAAACGAATAAATATGTATATTATTAATATATCATATCTTTTTTAGTTCCTGTTTTAAACATGCTATTGTCAGTTCAAAGTTACCTTTGATACCTAAGTTTAATGTTTTACTTCAAATAAATTATTATTATTACTATTTATATCTTTAATGGATTATTTTATATAAAAAATGTTTACTAAAATGAGGTAATAACATAGGTCTTATTTTTAATAATGTTTTAGAATTTATAAATATTCTAGGTTTCCCATTATCCATATGTATAACACTTTTTATATTTAACTTAATATTTAAAATATTTATTAAAATAATTACTTCTTTTATACTAAAAGAATCAGTACAAAGTACTACCCCTTTATTACGTTTACTTCCATCACCCATTATTCAATGGGCTAATACTATATAATCCATATAATCATATAATTCTTTAGTTATTATCTTTTTTCCTATTCCATCTTTAAAAAATAAATTTCTTATTTCAGAAAAACATTCTAATTGACGAGTTTCAAATTGTAAACTATAAAATAACTTACCCCTTTTTATTGTTTTAGATAAATATGGATAATTTGAACATAGATTACCTAATCTAATAAATACTTCTCATAAATATTCAAAATTTTTTATTGATTGTTTTAAACCTATTTTACTATTTCAACCTATTTTATTTCTCATTCATCCATCTGATAATAATACCCCTATTAACATACTTCTTTGATATTTTGTTAATACTATTTTTGAACGTATTTCTCTTTTTAACACTCCTCTCTTTAAACTTCCTAATCTATTTATATTTTCATCATAAACTATTAATTTTTCTGATGTTATATTTATATTTAAAGATTTCTCTATCTCTTTTTCTATCTTTTTTTCTGTCCCACACGAAGTGCGGGCTTTTAATAATAATAATTTATTAGAGAATATTTGAAGGAATACTTTTGTATTCATTATATATAAAAATGAAATGGCGCACGTAGCTGATGTAAAGTATGCTCTACTATCTACATCTAATCCTACAACATACATATGGTGACTTCAAACTAATAATCCTAAGAAACCTATTGATCCCATGGCGTATACCATTCCTAAACTACCAAATACTGGTTTTTTAGAGTAAGTACTTACTACATGTGATACTATTCCGAATCCTGGTAATATTAATATATAACTTTACATTGATTAATATATATCTATTTTTTTATCTTTTATATATATTAACTAAATAATTATTTATTATTATAATTATTTACAAAAACTTGATTATATTCTTGTTTGGACTAGATCTTATAAAAGTATATTCTTTTTCTTTTTTATATCTTATCTCATATTTTTTTTATATTTTTTTATTTTCTCTACCCCTTCTATTGATAAATGCTCTTTATTTTGTACTAATAAATAAGCTTTATATAAGTATAAATAATTTATATATTTATATGATGATTGTAAAGGATATTTATTTAAATAACATATTACATTCTTTATAGTTCTAAATGATGATGTTTCTCAATAATAACTTAATGATGTTTCCCCTGAGTCTAATATATGTTTTCTTATTCCTATATTAATTCCTCCTCCTCTAACTGTTATTATTTTATCATTATTAATATTTATTATAAATTTTCTTATTTCTTCTAGTATTTCTCTATTTTCTACCCCATACGAAGTACGGGTGGGGACTTCACTTATTTGTAATTTTAATTTTATTTCAGGTAATTTTTGTCCTAATTTATTTAAAATCTTTATTTGAAAACTACCATTTGAATCTATAAATCCTGTTAATCAATAATTATTAAAATCTTTTATATCACCTTTTTTAAATTCTATTTCATTTCATTTATAATTTACTAATTGGTTTTTTGTTAAAACATTTTCTATTACTTGATTATATTTTAATTTTAATTTTCCATTTACTAATGTTATTACTCTTAAGATCCCTTCATTATTTGATATTACATATTTCACTCCATTTTTTATTTTTAAAATACTTCCATATCCTATCATTTCTTTTAACATATAAGCTGAAGATATATCTTTTATATCATAATATATAGTAATTCTTCCAATCTCTTTATCAATATTTCCATTTCCATCTATTAATCCTGCTAAATAATATCCTAATTCTGTATCATTTAATAATTTTTTATGTTTTGGTATATGGGGTGATATTCTTTCTAAAAAATATATACTTTTATTATTACGTATAGTCTCTGAGGATCCTACTCATATATCTTTATTTCAATATACTTTGGTTTCCTGCTGATTATCTCATATATTTAATTTTTTTACTATGTTCCTATATCCTTTTAATAATTTTGGATATTGAATGGAGTAATTAAATATCTTTATAGACTTTCCAGCATACTGTAATATTAAGAGGCTTATTATTTTTACCTCTGGATGTCCAAAGAATCCAAATCTTAATATATATTATTTTTTCACTCCTATAATATATACCTCATATTAACTCTATGACCAATATATATACATACTAACTATATATTGAGATTCCGACTGTACATTAAGCAATATCTTTATATATATTACCCATCGATGAAGCAGTCTGTAGCAATCATATATACATACTATACATACATTTGTATTTATATATATACATAACCGACGGTCTATATCTGAGTAATTGTTGACCGTACCATCAATGTCGCTTTATTTTTTTATTTTTAATAAATAAAACTAGAATATGATATATTATATCCATAATATTTAATATAAAATTCTTTTTTTTTACAACATTGTTTTATATTTTTACATAACTTAAGTTAAATCATATCCTTTATTCCCAATCTTATATTATTTTATAATATTATTATATCTTTACATTTTTATTTTTATTCCTATTTTTTTTCATTTAAATGATCTTTATTCAATATACACATAGTTACATCTTTAAATTTTTCATAACTATTACGTTTTTTAGATAATAATTTATACTTATTAAAATAATCAAATATTATTATATTTTTTAATCCTAATATATGCATTTCAAATACATCATTACTTAAATTATTAACTACTACAGAACCTACTTTTGATCCTTTATTTAAACTATTAAATAATTCTAATATATAATCTAAAACATATTTATTTATATTTCCTTTTTGTGCTAATATATATTTTAATCTATATGTTGATGTATTTTTTAATGCTGTAAAACATCCTACTGCATCTGTAAATCCTGATAATCAACCATCTTCTAATGATGGTAATTTTAATTTATTTTGTATAAATATTATATCTTCATTATTTTTTAATAATGATTCATTTAATTTTGATAAAAATATTACAAATTTTAAATACCTTGTAGGTATCACTAAATTTCCATTTAATAATAAACATAATAAATATATATCTCTTTTTTTATATACATCTCAACTATATGTTTGACTTTTATTTGATTCTTTATTTATTGCTCCCATACATAAAGTATTTTTTATTAATTCTAATACCTCAGGCTGTTCCTGCTTATCTTTAAATGATTGAGTAATACATATCTTTATATCTCCTCTTTTAGCTATTATAAATTTTCCACCTCCTTCAAAATTTCCTATAAATCATTCTAAAAATTCTCTACTTGGTAATTTATTATTCGGTTTTAATTCTTTAAATTTTTCATTAAATATATCTAAATCTCTTATAGTTCTTTCTAATCTTATATTTCTTATATTCTCTATGTCTTTTATATCTTTTTTATCATTTATTTTACTATTTATTTTTAAAATGTATATCAATAATAATATATTCATTATATTTTCTACTCCTAAGAATAAATGTTGGTATAGCACTGGGTCTCCCCCTCCTGCTGATTCATAGAATGATGTATTAAAGTTTCTATCCATTAATAATAATGTTATACCCTTTATCTTGATTAACGATCTTTCAATCATAATTACCCTATATATATTTATATAAATTAATATTTATACTTTATATTATATATATAAAATAATTTATATATAAAAAAATTATATATGTTAATACTCAACTACTCACGTAATTGTTGGGACTATATCTTATTTATTAATAAGTATAAAAATTTTTTAAATGATCTCAATTAAAATAAGTTCTACTATCATTAATATTCTCTCTTACTCATTTTATTATTTTTATATTTGAAGGTGTATGATTTAATCTTGGAGTATATAAATTATAAACTAAACTTCAATCTTTATAATCTAAATACTTTGAACTAAATAAAGGATAATTACTTAGATAATTTACTAATATACTATTACTTTTATAATTTGTAGTTCTAATATTATATTCTGAACTTCTTTTTACTTTTTTATCACGTTCTACTAACTTTACCTTTATATTTAAAGCTTTACCTATTATCTCCATTATTTCTTTATTATCATCTCCTCAATTATTTAATTTCGCTTGACTAAATCTCATATAAACACTAGTATTATAATCACTTGTATCTTTTATTTTTCTATGTGCTACATAAAAATTACTATCTGCTTCTAATATACCTGATAATCAAGCATTACTTAATATATCTGATCTATCTACCTCTTTTTTTATTATTTTCTGTAGTAATAATTTTCCATTTTTTAATAATATATAATTATCTAGATCTATATTATTTAATCAATCTATTAATAATCATAATCTTTTATTTTTATTAGTTCTTAATTTTCCATTTATTAAATTTACTACCTTTATTATCCCTACATAAGTATTTATTATATAAACATAAGTATTTGTTCCTTTCTTGCTTACTATAAATCCTACTCCTAATTCATTCATAATTGAATAAGCTAATGGATAATCTTTATTATTAAATACTATTTGAATTGATGGATAATTTAATACTTTTTTTTTTGAACGAATACTCGTTGGTATTATTATTGATCCATTCCCTTCTATTAATCCTGCTAAATAATATCCTAATTGATTTGATGATAATTTCTCTTTATCTATTTCATTTAATATTTCTAAATCTTTTTCTCCTATAAATTTTGAATTCTCTTCTAATTCGACTCCCTTATTAATTAAGATCATTTCTTTTTTATACTCTTTTTCTTTTTTAAAGAAAAAACAAATAAACTCATACGTATAGTCTCTGAGGATCTCCAATAAATTCTTTATTGTTAATAAATCTATTCATTTATTAATACAAACTTGCAAAGTTTGTAGATTTCCTGCTGATTGTCTTAATTCTTTTATTATTAATATCTTTATTAATACTAAATATATTAAGAGTTTCCAGCATATAGTATGATTTCAATCAGCCAGTATTTTTTTAAGGTTAGCTGATAATACAGGCAATGTCATTACTAATAATATTGCTGTAAATAATACTGATCATACAAATAATGGTAATTTACTCATTGTCATTCCTAATGTTCTCATATTAAATATTGTAGTTATAAAGTTTATAGCTCCTAATAATGATGAGATTGATGTTAGGTGTAATGAGAATATAGCCAGGTCTACTGATGGACCACTGTGTGATTGTATTGCTGACAATGGAGGATATACTGTTCATCCTGTACCTGGTCCATTTTCTATTAAAGCACTAGCTACTAAACAAACTAAAGCTGGTGGTAATAATCAGAAACTTATATTGTTTAAACGTGCAAATGACATATCACTTGCCCCGATCATTAATGGTACTAAATAATTACCAAAGAATCCCATTGTTACTGGCATTATTAAAAAGAATAGTATGCTCGGCCTAAATAATCATTACTTTTTTAATTATCCGCCGGCATCCGAACCGAACGTGATAGTTTCCCATCATTACACGTAATATCTTAAACTTATATTACTTTTTCTGTGTTTTTACGGCTCTCCCCGATTATAAATATTTCTGCCTGAAAAAATCCGTTTAAACATTATCCTTTTTTTAAGGGAATTAATTTTTTCTTAGCATATTTTGTAAACTCTTCTATATGTACTTGTTTCTTTTTATTTATATAATTATTAAAACAAGTAGTCTCAAATACATCCAGTTTATTATGGTGCAACTTCATATGATGCGTTCTACAAAGTGGTATTTGTTTTCTGTTAATACCATTCATAGCTCTAGTAAATCAGTCTTTATTATTCCCCTTAGGGTCTCTTAAATCTCTAATAGATCTAACATGATGCATTTCAACATCTTTATCTGTACTACATATGGCACAATTCTCTCATAAATTTGATCTGGTTAATTTTGAATTTCAGTTCTTTCTTATTAATCCTTGTAATTCTTCTTCATCTAATCTACTACTTCAGTTCTTTATGGCAACTCTTTTAGTATTTACTGGCTCGAAAAAACTGTATTTCCTTTCGTAAGCTTTACCCTTAATCTCTACTATTTTTATGAAGGACAAGTCCTTTCCAAATTTTTTAAACACCTTTTTCATGGTTCTTAGTTTAAATTTTCTAGCTAGAGTTAAAGCGCAGGATTCCTTTAAAAGTCATAAAATGTTAAAAAGATTACCGTGGTTCCTGCATATACAATAATAATTATATATACCTCTTACTACCGAATTGTAATAAATTAAAATGTCGGAGTGATCTAGGTTCACTAAGTTTCCCCTAAAAGTACCTCTAAAAATTAGATTGTTCGTGTCATTCTCCTTCTGTTTGGTTCTTAATCTAATAAATTTTGCTTCTGCTAATTTACCCAGAATTTTCTTGTAATCGAATTCAAAGCTTAATCTAACTTTCTTTCTTCTTGTAATCTTTCTCTTCAACTTCTCATCATATAGGACTTCGAACATTTTCTCGTTTTTCTCTTGACTTCTTATCTTATAACCTAAAAAGACTATATTATCCTGTTCAAAATCTGTTATTTTTGTTTTGTCGATGTTTAATGTTAAACCTAAACCTTCTAATAATATTCTGATCTCCTCCTTAATATCTTTAGCTAAAGACATAGGGCCTTCTACTCCAATTATGAAGTCATCTGCATACCTGACATAGCTAATCTTAATTTTATCTAAGGATTTACTAGGTGTTCTTAACATTTTTCACATAATATTCTTATATTCTGTTTTGTATGCTTCTTGTACTAATAATCCTTTCTTTCTTATATAACTTGCTCTATTAGACAATTTGTTATATTCTGGATTCTTTTTACTTCTTCCAGCTACATCATATCTTTCTTTCAAAATTTCAATGTGTCTATCCAAAGCATCCAGATAAATGTTACACAGTAGCGGGCTCAAAACGCTACCTTGGGGTACCCCTACTTGTGATTTTATTATCTTATCCCCATCCTTATAACCAGCCTTAATCATATTCTTAATTAGTTCTAAAGTTTTAACACATTTGATATCCTTCTTCAATACATCGAGAAGTTTATCGTGCGGTATACTGTCAAAGGCTTTTCTTAGGTCACCCTCAATTACAAATCTAGAACTTTGGAAATCCTGTTCTATCTTTCTAATACACGATTGTACTCCTTTACCGGGTCTAAACCCATGACTATTATCACTCATCATTGGGTCATAATAACCATTCAGTATAATTTCTATAGCTTTCTGTACAACTTTCTCTCTAGGATCCGCAATGATCAAATTTCTTTTCTCTGATTTACCAGGTTTCGGGATTTTAACTAGTCTCCCTGGACTAAACTTAAATTTTCCCTCCAATAATTGTTCTGATATTTTTCTCAATCAACCTATGCTGATTCCATCAAGGGTTGCTTCATTGCTTCCCTCGGTCATATTTCCGGGTTTACTCTTTATGCTTTCGTAAGCTACTACTAAATTATTTAATTTGGCAATATCAACGATGTTAGGCACCACTCCAGTGACTCTTTTGGATTTTACAGAAGTGCTATATGACCTATTTATAATCGCTGCTTCCAACGTAATTCCGAATCTAAGATTTGGTTTACTTCAAGAAGCTCCTCAATCCTTATTAGTTTCTAAGGATCTTAAAGGTGTTCCTCATACAAGGTTATGTGACGGCTTTAGACTCTTGCTGGCTATATATCTTCTTTCCGAAGTGGTTCTATCATACTTAGTTTGCAAAGCACTAATGGTATTACTATGCATATGATATCCTAATTCTAAACAATTAGTATCCCGTGAATGATAACCTACCAGTATCAAGTTTCTTATCGTAGTCATGACACGTCTTAATTCAGATTTGTTTCTAGAAAACTCTACAACCGTATCCTTTCAATTAGGCTTAGCACTTTGGATTACTCCGACGAGTTTGACACGTCATGCCCTAATCGCTTTTATACATAATACTAAGAATGTAATAGTTCTATCCAATGATATACTACTACCTTTATATGAGACTCCCCTCACACCCATAAGCACGGCGTGCGCTGTCACGATTACATTAAATAATTGATGGTTTCCCATTAATAATTGGTTTCCTGGTGCTGCTAATTCTAATCTTAATACTAATGACATAAATGATCCCAATATTCCACAGAATAATGAGAATATAAAGTATAATACTGCTATATCTTTAGCATTTGTACTAAATAATCATCTATTTACATAATCTCCAAATCTTAATTGGTTCTGCATTTTTATGCATTTCTTTTTATTATATATAATTCTTATTACTTATCTTATTCCATTAATATCTCCTTATATATATTATTTTACTTTAACTAACTATCTCACATTCTTTTCCTCTTTTTTTATACTAATTAATATCTTTTTACCCTTTATATTTAATATATAAATATATTATATTATTATATATATTAAATATATATATATATATATATATATATTTTATTTATTTTTTATTTATATTTTTTATATAGTTATATACATCAAATTTTGATGATCTACTTGAAGTATTTATTAATCTAACTAATGATATTGCATTTGAACCTAATTCATAAACAAAACCAACAACTAATATTAATAAGAATAATATAAAGAATATTAATCCGAAATTACCTACTATATAACTAGATATTATATAAGGTAACATTGAAGATACTTCTAAATCAAAAGGTAAGAATAATAAAGCTATTAATATAAATGGGATAGGTACTGGGTTATTACTTTGTTTAAAACTATCAAATCCACATTCAAAAGGATTACTTTTTTCTATATAATCAGTACTATTACCTACATTTTCATCCATTTTACTACTTTCTACTAATAAATAGTTAACTATTATTAATATTAAACCTAATAATCCTACTACTATTAAAAATCAATTAAAGATATCTTGAAACATATTAAATCATATTTAAAGTTACTATAAATGTTCCTCTTATTATGTTATTATATTCAAATAGTATTAATAATATTACTAATGTCATTAAACTTATTTGATAACTTATATTATTATTCATTAATAATAAATTATTTCCATCTTTACTTATTACTTTATCTTTTAATGTTATATATACATTTTCCATTTTACTTAATAATGATTCATTATATACTGATACATCTTTATAATTATATAAATTATAATTATTTAATATATCAAAACATAATTCTTTTATTACACTACCATAATAATAAGCTGATATTGAACTTGCTATTACTAATAATATTGATAAGAATATATATCCATTACCTAATGCACTTATAAATACTAATAATTTTCCATAGAATCCACTTAGAGGTGGTATTCCTATTAATGAGAAGAATGATATACATAAAGCTATACATAAATAACTATTTTTATTTAATAATACTCTAAATTGACTTATATATTCTATTGGTGAGTATTTACTTAACATTACATCATATTTTCCTACTTCACCTTTACTTTCCCCTTTTAATATGTTTATATGGCTATATATTGGTAATAATAATATTATACTAAATGTATTTATATGAGTTATTGAATATTGTAATATATAGAATAAATATCCTATATATGAGTATCCATTACTTGCTATTATTGCTAATAACATATAACTTACATTTAATAAACTACTATAAGCTAATAATGTTTTTATTCTTATTACATTTACTCCACCTATTGATCCTATTATCATTGATATTAATATTATAAAGCTTATTATATTTATTATATTACTACTACTTTCTGTTTCTACTAAATTTACTATACTTACTAAACTTAATATTAATGTTAATATACTTAATTTTGGTAATAAACTTATATAATATGTTACTATTGTTGGTGCTAATGTATATATTACTATTGAATAACTATAAAATGGAGCTAATCCTACTTTTATAAATAATCCTAATAATATTATTAATATATCATATATATTTATATTATTTATACATAATGATATTAATTCTATATTTGTTAATCCTATTTCTTCATATATTGATACTGTACCATCTAATATTATAAATGATCCTATACTACCTACTATAAAGTAATATAATCCACTTTTTACACTATTACTTGATGTATTATATGCTGATGTTATTAAATATAATGAATATGATTGTAATTCTATTACTATAAATAATACCATTAAATCATTTACTAATATTAATAATATTAATCCTAATATATTAAATAATATTAATAATCCTAATGATTCTTTTACTTGTATTATATGATCTAATACTTTTATTGTTGTTATATTACATGATAATAATAACATATATATTATCCCTACTAATAATATTAAATTCATCATATAATTTGATAAACTATCTATATATAATAAACTATTATATAATGAGTTCCCTAATACTAACATCTCTGTTGTATTTATATTTATATTTATTAATAATACATTTACTAAACTTAATAAACATACTCTTTTTAATCATTTTTTACATTCGTTGTTTTTTTCTATTATACTTGTTAATACTACAAATATTATTATTGTTATTGCTAACATTTTATTTTTTTTATTTTTTTTTTCACCCCACTTTACCCGTATATTTTTACATATACCATCCTCTGATATATATATATATATATTTATATATATTTATTTATTTATTTATAATTATAAATGATATTATAATTATTTATATTATATTATATTTAAGATATATTATAATTATTTATTTATTCTACCTAAATAGAATAATACATTTTCTAATGTTGATATTGCTGGAACTATTATTAAGAAATAAGCAAAGTAGAAAGCTGTACAATTTACACCTAATTGTATAAATGGTACTTCTACATGTAATTGTCCTAAGTTTCCTAATAATATAAAGTTAAATACAAATAATCAGAAGAAGAATTTAGATATTGGTTTAAATGCTAATCCTCTATATAAACTTCTATCTGTTATTGGTAATATTAATAATATTAATAATGCTCCAAACATTGCTAATACTCCACCTAGTTTATCTGGTATTGAACGTAATATTGCATAGAATGGTAATAAATATCATTCTGGTACACATTTTATCTATTATTTTCATAATAGTTTAGACTATGTCATTAATCAAAAGTATTTACTCTTTTAAGATTATTGGGCGCTATTGATAAATTATTTTTATTCCTAATCATTATCTAGTCGTTGAACGTTTTTATATCTTAATTTATTAAAATATATATTTATATATATGTTTCAATTAATAAATTGGAATAATATAAACTTCGCTGCAAGTTGTCATAGTATATTATTTATACCTTAGAGTTCCTTGACAATTCACCCAATTTTCATAATATATTATGTATATTATGCGACTGTATTATTTTTTATTATTTCATAATTTTTTTATTTAAAAATTTTTTTAAATTTTCTATTAAATGAGTATATTTGTAAACTTTTGCTCGTAAAAGAGCTAATTCTGAACCATGTACTGAATAATAATAATATTTTTTTTTAGGTTTTATTATAATAGGTAAGTTTACTACATAACCTAAACCTTTATAATTACTTATAAAATTTAAATCATCAATATCATTTGATATATAATCTTTTTTTATTATATAATAAAACATTCTTGTATATAGTAATAATTTTGTTGTATTATTCCCCGTATGAAAATAATAATATTTATCACTTAACTTATCTTTCATTAATCTTGATTTTATATACTCCTTATCTAAAGTTTTACTTATTAGTTCTTTTTGTTCTTCTAATGAATATTTCTCTTTAGTATATGATAATATTCCCTCTTTTAAATTTTCCATTATTTCTTCTATTGATAACAATTGTAATTTTAAACTACTTTTACTTAAATTTTTATATTTTAAAGTTTTATATTCTTTTAGTATATAAAACCTAACTAATTTTCCATATCCTCAATATCTAGATATTTTAAACATTGATAATATTTTATTTAAATATAATATATCTAATTTTTTATTATATAATAAATCCGGGTATTTTAATCATTCTGTTAATAATATTTTTAAATCTTTTTTATTATCTATATTCATCTCTATTGTATTATCATTTTTATCCTTTAATTCTAATTTTATATTATCTTTTTCTAAAAATTTTTCTATTAGGTTAAATAAATTTTCATTATCTACTGTTTTTTTTTGAGTTATTCTTAATATATTTATTAATCATAGGTTTAATTTTTCATTTCTTATATATATTAATATATTTCCATCACCTAAAAAAAATCCTAATAACCATTTATAATTTACATTAAAATTTTTATTTAATTTTGTTCCTAATATTTTTAAAGGGTATTCTCTATAATAATCTTTATTTAATTTATAATAATCATTATAATAATCTTTATCATTATATTTTTCTAAAACTAATTCTAATTTTTCCTCTAAAGATATTTGTCTTTGACTATTATCTACTATATTATATACAAGTACTATTACTTTTATTAAATAATCTATATATTCTTCCTTATTATCTTTATACTTCATGGTTTTTAATATATCTAATAAATATTTTATTTTTATTAAAAATACTTTTGATCTATATTTATCTCCATATATATTATCATAATAAGGTATTATCTTATTTAATATTAAATCTAAATCTTGAGTAAATATACTTACATGTCATCTATTATTAGATGTTTTAAATATATTATATTTTAATTTATTTTCGAATGTTTTATTTAATCTTTTAAATATTTTTATACTTCCTTCACTTCCATTTAAAGATATTGATCATTTAACTCTACCTATTTGACTTTTTAAAGAATAAAATTCATAATAAACATTTCCCTCTGCTTGAAATAAACCATTTATTAATTCTTTAAATTCTTCTTCATTACTTGATATATCTTCATTATTGTTTACATTATCCTTCTCATTTAATAATTTTAAAATCTCTTCTTTATCTAAAATTTCTTTATTATTTCAATCTTCATCTAAAGATGGATCTAATCATTTAAATAAAACTACTATTAATAATACTACGCTTATCGAAGCTGGTGTAACCAATGGATTACCGGGGATATAGTTATCTGGGTGTCCTAATGTATTAGGTGAGAAGAATACAAAGAAACAGAATAATATTAAGAATACAAATACTGTTATTGCATCTTTAAATATAAAGTATGGGTGCATACTTAATCTATCCATATTTCCTGTTATACCTATTGGGTTTGATGATCCATGTACATGTAAAGCTATTAAATGTAATACTACTAATGCTGCTAATACAAATGGTAATAAGTAATGTAATGCAAAGAATCTTTGTATTGTTGGGTTACTTACTGAGAATCCTCCTCATATGACTTAAAAATAACATTTTATATTCATTTTATTAATATTTATTATTTATTTCTAAATAAATTAGACTATGTCATCAACCTATATATATTTATATCTATAGTATAGTATAGTATAGTATAGGTTGGAGAGCTCTCTTGGAAAGATTATTGTTATATTACTCACTTTCTAGTCGTTGAACGTTTATTTTCCTGTCCCTCCCCGTCCCTCCGTGCGGGGGGACGGGGACTCCTTATATATAGAAAATACTTCGCTGCAAGTTATCATAGTATATTAAATATACCTTAGAGTTCCTTGACAATTCACTCTCTTTTTCAATAAATCTTACGATTTAAAGCCGCTCATTCTTTTTTTTGTTTTTATATTATATATTTTATAATATTATGTTATTAAAAAAAAGGATTAACTAAATTAACGGTACTATATCAGCTCCTATAAATGGTATAGCTGATAATAAGTTAGTTATAACTGTAGCTCCTCAATGTGACATTTGTCCATAAACTAAACAATATCCCATAAATCCTGTTGCCATTGTTGCTATTAATATTATTACTCCTACTATTCATACTAATACTCTTGGTTTACGGTATGATCCATAATATAATGCTTTACCTACATGTATATACATACATCCAAAGAAGAATGATGCACCATTTGCATGTATATATCTTATTAATCATCCTAAATTTACATCTCTCATTATATGTTCTACTGAATCAAATGCTAATTCTATATGTGATGAATAATGCATTGCTAAGAATATTCCTGAAGCTATTTGTATTACTAAACATAATCCTAATAAACTTCCTAAATTATATCAATAATTTAATGAACTTGGTTGAGGTGAATCTATTAAATAGCTATTTGCTAAACTTATATATGGTTGGCTTTTTCTATAAGCTATCATATTTTTTTTCTTTTTCTCTTTTTATA